CCTTTTTCACAGGAATCTTTAACAAAATTATCAACTAATCAGAATGATTCTTTATTAGACCATGATATTTGATTCGCCAAATACATCATTATTGTATATTCTTTCATATGTATAGCGCAACCTAATACTTCTTTTTCAAGTTTTGAATCTTTGACTTTTTATAAATCCAAATATTTAATATTAAAATACTAATAAAATAAGCCTTGACAGTAATATATGTTGTATATGTAAATCCTAGATATGACAATATGCGGAATTCATCCATGAAAATGAAAAACAAGGGGGGGTTGATAAAGGGATGAATAAATGGGACGCATAACCGGATATGCTAAAATGACAATACGAAAAAAAAAAGGCTAATGAGATCGAAATAATGAATCATAACTAGAGTTCCGTTTCGAATTCGCTAGATAAAACAAAGTCTTGCCTATTCTATTATGATAAATAAATCAAAGACTTTCCGCAAAAAATTTTTTTTATTAATATATTTTTTATTTTAAAACTAGTTTTCAGTTAGTTGAGCTTGAAAATGACTATTCCTTCATTGAATAAGTAAAAAATTGAATTCCACATTCACTTGGGTGGTACCAACGAAATCGAGTGCTTACTCCCATTTGTTATTGAATTAACCGATGAATTTGCTATCGAAGATTTTTTCTGTATTCGAAAAATTTCGCAACAAAATTTAACATATTTTTTTTATTATGAGAATAAATCCTACTACTTCGGATCCAGAGGTTTCGATACGTGAAAAAGGAAACCTGGGACGTATCGCCCAAATCATTGGTCCGGTACTAGATGTAGCCTTTCCCCCGGGCAAAATGCCTAATATTTACAATGCTCTGGTGGTTAAGGGTCGAGATACTCTTGGTCAAGAAATTAATGTGACTTGTGAAGTACAGCAATTATTAGGAAATAATCGAGTTAGAGCTGTAGCTATGAGTGCGACAGAGGGTTTAAAGAGAGGAATGGACGTGGTTGATATGGGAAATCCTCTAAGTGTTCCAGTCGGCGGAGCAACTCTAGGACGAATTTTCAACGTGCTTGGGGAACCCGTTGATAATTTAGGTCCTGTCGATACTCGCACAACATCTCCTATCCATAAATCCGCGCCTGCTTTTATACAATTAGATACAAAATTATCGATTTTTGAAACAGGAATTAAAGTAGTAGATCTTTTGGCCCCTTATCGTCGTGGGGGAAAAATCGGACTATTCGGTGGGGCTGGCGTGGGTAAAACAGTACTAATTATGGAATTGATCAACAACATTGCCAAAGCTCATGGTGGTGTATCCGTATTTGGTGGAGTAGGCGAACGGACTCGTGAAGGAAATGATCTTTACATGGAAATGAAAGAATCTGGAGTCATTAATGAACAAAATCTTGCGGAATCCAAAGTGGCCCTAGTCTATGGTCAGATGAATGAACCGCCAGGAGCTCGTATGAGAGTTGGTCTGACTGCCTTAACTATGGCAGAATATTTCCGAGATGTTAATGAGCAAGACGTACTTCTATTTATCGACAATATCTTCCGTTTCGTACAAGCAGGATCCGAGGTATCCGCTTTATTGGGTAGAATGCCTTCTGCTGTGGGTTATCAACCCACCCTTAGTACCGAAATGGGTACTTTACAAGAAAGAATTACTTCTACGAAAAAAGGGTCCATAACCTCTATTCAAGCAGTTTATGTACCTGCAGACGATTTGACTGACCCCGCTCCTGCCACCACATTTGCACATTTAGATGCGACTACCGTACTATCAAGAGGATTAGCTGCCAAAGGTATCTATCCAGCGGTAGATCCTTTAGATTCAACGTCAACCATGCTACAACCTCGAATCGTTGGCGAGGAACATTATGAAACTGCGCAACAAGTCAAGCAAACTTTACAACGTTACAAGGAGCTTCAGGACATTATAGCTATCCTGGGGTTGGACGAATTATCCGAAGAGGATCGCTTAACCGTAGCAAGAGCACGAAAAATTGAGCGTTTCTTATCACAACCCTTTTTTGTAGCAGAAGTATTTACAGGTTCTCCGGGAAAATATGTTGGTCTAGCGGAAACAATTAGAGGGTTTAAATTGATCCTTTCCGGAGAATTTGATTCTCTTCCTGAACAGGCCTTTTACTTAGTGGGTAACATCGATGAAGCTACTGCGAAGGCTACGAACTTAGAAATGGAGAGTAAATTGAAGAAATGACCTTAAATCTTTGTGTACTGACTCCGAATCGAATTGTTTGGGATTCAGAAGTAAAAGAAATAATTTTATCTACTAATAGTGGACAAATTGGCGTATTACCAAATCACGCGCCGATTGCCACAGCTGTTGATATAGGTATTTTGAAAATACGCCTTAATAACCAATGGTTAACGATGGCTCTGATGGGCGGTTTTGCTAGAATAGGCAATAATGAAATCACTATTTTAGTAAATGATGCCGAGAAGAATAGTGACATTGATTCACAAGAAGCTCAGCAAACTCTTGAAATAGCAGAAGCTAACTTGAGAAAAGCTGAAGGTAAAAGACAAACAATTGAGGCAAATCTAGCTCTCAGACGAGCTCGGACACGAGTCGAGGCTCTCAATACGATTTGATTTTGTAACTAGCTGACGTGTAAAAAAAAAAAAAAAAAAAGAATATATAAAAAAAATAGGATCGAAAAGCGAGAAAAACAATAAAAGAAAAAAAACTGGTTACAAAAACTTATTAGACACCATCGATCATGGTGTCTAATAAGTTATACCTACTATTGGATTTGAACCAATGACTCCTGCCGTATGAAAGCAATACTCTAACCACTGAGTTAAGTAGGTTATTTCTCATCGTAAAGAGAAGGAAAGGGGATACCTATCACATCGATAGGATTATAAATCCTATATTATTTCTAAGCAATACCAATAAACACCGAGATGAAAGAGATATAATGTTCAATCATGTAATATTAATCTTGACAAGAAATTATCTACATGATAAGATAAAATGTGTATCACAAACACAAGGGCTATAGCTCAGTTAGGTAGAGCACCTCGTTTACACGTGCGTCAAAGTTTTTCAGAGGAGTCCATCACGCAATCAAACTAATTGATTGATCTTATTAAGAAATCGATGTCTTACTCCATGACTTTTTTTTTAGGAAAAAAGAGGAGAACAATAGCCTGACATTAGGTCCTATTAAAGTACCCCGTTAGGTCGGGAATGAATAGAACCAATCATTGATTTGAGATATTGATAGGGTGAATACCCAGTCTACTCAATGCTAGGTAGAATGAGTATAAGGAACTCAAAAATGATCTTTTCGTCCTATGAACCTTAAGGTGTATCAAGTTTCATGTTTGATTTTTTAATCAGGATGTTAGAGACTATATTTAACTTAAGTTGATCTAGACCAAAAGCAAACCTACGTCAAGAGAACCCAACCCTTCTTTGAAACACTTTGGTAGTTCTTCTGTATTGTATTAGAATTCAAAAATAATCAATCAGAGTACTTGGAACCATTTCTTATCTTTTTTTAAGAAAAAATATGGTAGACTAACTGATCTTTCGATCAGTTAATGAAAGAGCCCAATGCAAAAAAAAATGCATGTTGGGTCTTTGAAAGAGGTCGAATCATTTTGATAATAATAAGTTCAAACTCTTTTACCGAGCAGGTCTACGGTTCGAGTCCGTATAGCCCTAACTAATGTGATTAATTCTAAACTAATGTGATTAATTCTAATCAATCACATTAAAATCAAAATAATTGGATAATTTTTTTTACTTATTATTGTATTCTTTATTTCTAACTGGTTCCTTTCAATTGCTTGGTTCATAAAAAAAATTCCCATACCATAAACCATAAGTCCTGGGGATCGTTCAGAATAAAACAGAAAACCTAATTTTATTTCAATGGAGCCAATCACTATCTATCTATCGATATATCTAGATAGATACTTATTTATAATTTAGAATACACTTTTTTTCTTCATTAATTTTCATAGTTGTAATTTTTTTATATGAATTTTCCTCGTTCGCTGGCTATAATAAAAAAGTTCATAATCCTTTCTTTTTCTGTATCCCCACTCAATCTTGGTTACTTTTTTTCTGACACGGCCTTGTTTAAAAATAAAAAAAGAAATCTAATTAAATGCAACCAAAATGAAATCTATCTAATACTAAGTAAGATGGGTATGGTAAAGTCTTACTGGATTTTTTGATACGTCATAATTTTAAAAACGAAGAGATTTTGATAAAATTTTTTTTTTATAAAAAAGAAATCAAAAAAAATTACTAGTTATTAATAATAATAATATTATATTATTTCTATTAGAAACTATTAGTAATAGAAACATGGAAATATTAAGTAATTAAGTGTACTGAAAATTAGAAACTATTAGTAATAGAAACATGGAAATATTAAGTAATTAAGTGTACTGAAAATTAGAAACTATTAGTAATAGAAACATGGAAATATTAAGTAATTAAGTGTACTGAAAATAATAAATCAATAAATCTTAAAATGAGACGTCTACCACAGCAAGCAAACGAAAATAAATGATTCGATTAACCTGAATTTTTGTTTTGACTTAAGAGTTCTATATCCCGTGCCCAATCCACTCCGATTGGAATTGACTAAGCAGGTATTTTTTCCACATTCATAGGAGTTCGTCTATGTTTCTGCTTTACGAATATGATATTTTCTGGGCATTTTTAATAATATCAAGTGCTATTCCTGTTTTGGCATTTCTAATTTCCGGAGTTTTAGCTCCAATTAGGAAGGGGCCGGAGAAACTTTCTAGTTATGAATCAGGTATAGAACCGATCGGGGATGCTTGGTTACAATTTAGAATCCGTTATTATATGTTTGCTCTAGTTTTTGTTGTTTTTGATGTTGAAACTGTTTTTCTGTATCCGTGGGCAATGAGTTTCGATGTACTGGGGGTATCTGCTTTTATAGAAGCTTTCATTTTCGTGCTTATCCTAATTCTTGGTTTAGTTTATGCATGGCGAAAAGGAGCATTGGAATGGTCTTAGTTCGTTTCCCGAATACTTGTACAATAATAAATAAAAAAAAAAAGTAAAAAAAAACCATTGAAACAATTATGAATTCCATTAAGTTTCCCGTACTTGATCGAACAACAAAAAATTCAGTTATTTCAACTACGTTAAATGATCTTTCAAATTGGTCAAGACTTTCCAGCCTATGGCCGCTTCTTTATGGTACCAGTTGTTGTTTCATTGAATTTGCCTCATTAATAGGCTCCCGATTTGACTTTGATCGTTATGGGTTAGTACCAAGATCGAGTCCTAGACAGGCGGACCTTATTTTAACAGCAGGTACAGTAACAATGAAAATGGCTCCTTCTTTAGTGAGATTATATGAACAAATGCCTGAACCAAAGTATGTTATTGCTATGGGAGCGTGTACAATTACAGGGGGGATGTTCAGTACCGATTCTTATAGTACTGTTCGAGGAGTTGATAAGCTAATTCCTGTAGATGTCTATTTACCGGGTTGTCCACCTAAACCAGAGGCTGTTATAGACGCTATAACAAAGCTTCGTAAGAAAATCGCTAGAGAAATCTATAAGGATCGAATTAGACCTCAACAGGGTAATCGGTGTTTTACTACCAATCACAAGTTTTTTGTGGTACGCAGTCCGCATACTGGAAATTATGATCAAGAATTACTCTATCCACCATCATCCACTTCAGAGATCTCTACTGAAACATTTTTTAAATACAAAAGTCCAGTATCTTCCCACGAATTAGTGAATTAGGGAGGCTTTTAGAGAATCAGAAAAAAATCTTCATAAATTAGAACTCATGGTAAATGTGAAATACTTCTTTTATATAAAAAAGGTGTGGGGGAAATAAAAAAGATGCAGGGCACTTTGTCCGTTTGGCTAGCCAAACGCGGGCTGGTTCATAGATCGTTGGGCTTCGATTACCAAGGAATAGAGACTTTACAAATAAAGCCCGAAGATTGGCATTCTATTGCTGTAATTTTATATGTATATGGTTACAATTATTTACGTTCGCAATGTGCCTATGATGTGGCACCAGGTGGCCTCTTAGCCAGTGTGTATCATCTTACGAGAATAGAATATGGTGTCAATCAAGCGGAAGAAGTCTGCATAAAAGTATTTACTCACAGGAGTAATCCTAGAATTCCATCTGTTTTCTGGGTTTGGAAAAGTACGGATTTTCAAGAACGGGAATCTTATGATATGTTAGGAATCACGTATGATAGCCATCCACGACTGAAACGGATCCTAATGCCCGAAAGTTGGATAGGGTGGCCTTTACGTAAGGATTATATTGCCCCCAATTTTTATGAAATACAAGATGCTTTTTGAATGATAAAAAATGAGTCTTAGCTTCTACAACTACAGACCTTCACGGAATATTTGGAATTCGATTCGTTTTTAGATCAAACAAACAGAAGAGTTGAGGTCTCGTTCATATGATTATAGATAGCTTGATCTCCAATTTGAAAGATACTTTTTTTATTTCGTAAAAGCCGAGCCAATAGGATGAACTAAAAAAAAAAAAAAAGAGTTCTGCATTATGAACTTTGTATCGCGCACATAACTTAGTCAACTTTAGTTACATAACTGGGAATGAATAAATAAGATCGGAAAGCAATAAATGAAGGGGGGGGTACAATTCAATTTCTATTGTATCTAATGAATCTTGGGGTATTTCTGCCCTTCAACTATAGATACTATAGATATAGACCTTTTTTTTTACTTGTTTTGTTTGATTCTTTCGAACGGAACTCATTTAACCTTTCCTTTCAAATATGTATTATGTATCAAGTATTATACATTTTTTTTTTAACGGCTGGATCCACAACATGAACAAAAAAAGAGAGGGGATAAAGGATGATTGCACTTTTTTTACTAAAGATACGTTTAATTTGAAGAATAGAAACTTATCAAAATTAATAAATCCTATGCCAAGAACCAGATTTGAACTGGTGACACGAGGATTTTCAGTCCTCTGCTCTACCAACTGAGCTATCCCGGCCATTACCGAAGTATCATCCTCATTTTACGAATGGTGACACAAGGATTTTCAGTCCTCTGCAAAAAAGCTATGTCCACCATTACTGAGGTATCATCTACTGAAGTATCATTATCATTTTACTAATGGTGACACAAGGATTTTCAGTCCTCCGCAATTAAGCTATGCCGACCATTACGGAAGTATCAGTATCATTTTAATATATGACTTGGGTCTCTGTCAATGAAAAGAAACTCAAAAGTAGTAAATTAAAAAAGTTTTGGACCGGGAATTTTTTGGATCTTATAAATAAAAGAAGACTTTCTAAGTTTGAAAATGAAAACTGATATAGATTCTAAATAATTCAAATGGATAATAACTACAAAAAGGTAAGGTGTCAAACAGACCTTTTTGGGGAGTAGAGCTGGGGATAGAGGGACTTGAACCCTCACGATTTAAAAAGTCAACGGATTTTCATCTTACTATAAATTTCATTGTTGTCAGTATTGACATGTAAAATGGGACTCTATCTTTATTCTCGTCCGATTAATAAGTTCCACCACGGATCTATCAGACTATGAAGAGAATCATTTGATCAATGAATATTATTTCTTAAACTTCGAATTGATTCACATCATTTCGATTTTGTTTATAAAAAAATAGAAATCGAGATTCAGGTCGTCATTTTTGAGATCGTTTTGTGTTACCTATATTTAGACAATATAGGTTTTTCTCCTTCATCCTTTTTTATTTGAAGTTTTGATCGAAGGATTCCTTTATCAACACAAGGTTGTGAACTCCATTTGTTAGAACAGCTTCCATTGAGTCTCTGCACCTATCCCTTTTTTCTCGCTTTCTAAACTCCGGTTTGTTCACATAAACCAGGATTTGGCTCAGGATTGCCCATTGTTAATTCCAGGGTTTCTCTGAATTTGAAAGTTATCACTTAGTAGGTTTCCATACCAAGGCTCAATCCAATTAAGTCCGTAGCGTCTACCAATTCCGCCATATCCCCCTTTTTATTAGGATCTCATTATGATGTCTTTCCATTTTTTCTTATGCCGAAACCTTGGGATTCATTAAATTATAGATACTTTTTTTATGTCTTTGTTATCTTCTTTAATTTTTTTGAGACCCATCCATATTGATTTAGTCTAATCAACAAAGATTCTATCATTTTTGTATTTGCAATTCAATATGGTTATATATTACATAACATATATATGTTCTTCCTTTTCTCATCTTTGTCTTCAATTTGAAGAAATAGTCGAACGGTCGATTCTTTTTTTTTTTTACTTTCATGACAAGAAATTTATGATTATTATTGAAACTTAGAATTCTACTTCGTAGATTTGAAATTCTAATAATTCTATACTATATAGAAAATAGAAAAAAATAGAAAATAGAAAAAAAAAAAAAAAAAGAAAAAAAAAGTATAAAATAATAATAATAGTATGAGCTTAGAACAAAAAAAACAAGAATTTCAAATCAGATATCATTTAACTAAAAAAAAAAGATTTCTGATCTAATTAAGATTTTCTTATTTAGAAACTAATGAAATCAAAATTATAAAGTCAATATACTGCTATATTCTATTAATTAAGGTTATGTTTTATTTATTTAATGATAGTCACTATTTATTTGAGCTATATTCTGTTCTAGAATATATAGAATATTATTAATTCTAAATAGATAAGGAAAAATATTAATAGAATAGTTAATTGATACGATCTAGTAGTTTAGTGAATTTGTATGCATGCGCTATTTTATTTGAGCCCGCTTAGCTCAGAGGTTAGAGCATCGCATTTGTAATGCGATGGTCATCGGTTCGATTCCGATAGCCGGCTTTTCCATATTGTTTCGTTTTTTTACATGATTTTTAATGTACTTTCAAACTCAAAGAAGATTGAAAAGACTTCTTTCACCTTTTTCCAAGAGTTACCACTCCATTTATATTATGTCATATAAACTTCCATATAGGAATATATATTGGGTAAAAGAGTTCGATCTTTGCAAAATAAATCAAGAAACTAAAGGAAAATTTTTGTGATTTATTTGATTTATATATATTGTATATACAATAAAAAAAATCTGTATATTGAGAGAATATATCGTCTTACTCTTTGTATTCCAATAGTTTATTGGAGTGTATTTCACGTCATTTATCATTATCATTTAGTTCAGTTTTAATTTTATTTAATTTTGTACAATTTCAATAAAAAAAGGAGTCTTTATGTCACGTTACCGAGGGCCTCGTTTTAAAAAAATACGCCGTCTGGGGGCTTTACCGGGACTAACTAGTAAAAGGCCTAAGGCAGGAAGCGATCTTAGAAACCAATCACGCTCCGTAAAAAAATCTCAATATCGTATTCGTTTAGAAGAAAAACAAAAATTGCGTTTTCATTATGGTCTTACAGAACGCCAATTACTTAAATATGTGCGTATCGCCGGAAAAGCCAAGGGGTCAACAGGTCAAGTTTTACTACAATTACTTGAAATGCGTTTGGATAACATCCTTTTTCGATTGGGTATGGCTTTGACTATTCCTCAAGCGCGCCAATTAGTTAACCATGGACATATTTTAGTTAATGGTCGTATAGTTGATATACCAAGTTATCGCTGCAAACCCCGAGATATTATTACAGTGAAGGATGAACAAAACTCTAGAACTTTAGTTCAAAATCTTCTTGATTCATCTGCCCCTGAGGAATTGCCAAACCATCTGACTCTTCACACATTCCAATATGAAGGGTTAGTCAATCAAATAATAGATAGGAAATGCGTCGGTTTGAAAATAAATGAATTGCTTGTCGTAGAATATTACTCTCGACAGACTTAATAAACCTAACTTAAGTAAAAAAAATTACTAAAAACAAGAGTTCGGACAACTCCCCTTTGCCCTATTTTTTGATTAAAAATCAAAAGGCACAAGGTAAGGGATTTTGTCGAGGAATCTTTTTCCTATTCATTTATCATAGATTGGTAGGGAGATTTGGATCCCTTGTTTGCTCTTCCCAGCATTTTCCATGAAAGAAATTAGGAATAGAGAATCTATTTCAAAATCAAAACAAGGTAGATTTTCTATCTATTCTTTTTTATTGGATTTGATACATTGTGGTCAATCACGTAAGATTGGTGAATTAGTTGAAAGTACGGAAAGAGAGGGATTCGAACCCTCGGTAAACAAAAGTCTACATAACAGTTCCAATGTTACGCCTTCAACCACTCGGCCATCTCTCCGACATCAGGATTATGACTAAGTATCTGGGTGAATAGCGAGTTATTTATCGTTTTTTAGATTATGGTTAATAGATACCTTTTTTGACCGGAAAAATTGGAAGTAGATAGAAGGTTTTTTTTATGAGTCCACTTTTATGTTAGTTCGTACTATACAATTCCTTTGTTTGTGAGAAAATTTTCTCACAAAAGAAAAGGTAAAGGAAATAAAAAGAGTTATAGAATGGATTACTACCTATGCCAAGATCGCGTATAAATGGAAATTTTATTGATAAAACCTTTACAATTGTAGCCGATATCTTATTACGAGTCATTCCGACAACTTCCGGAGAAAAAGAGGCATTTACTTATTACAGAGATGGTGCGATTTGATTATCATTATTTTTTTTTTATTTCTCGCCGATTTGGAATAGAAAGAAAAACGAGTATTGAAAAAAAAAATCTACGCTTTTGAAGGTGAAGTTTATAATATAAAAAAAACAATCCCTTCTGTCATGTATCCACGATTAATGCAGCCTTAGATGCTTCAATTGTGAATTAGAGTATTGAGCAAAAGGTTTTTACCTATGGTTCCCGTATTACAGATCAATCCTACTACACTAATACAATATACGAATAGGAGGCATAGGGGAAGAAGCACTACGCCGAGAAATCAACAACACGAAAACTTTCTTTAAAATGATTCCCTTTCTTTCTTCTTCTTCTTTGGGATTGGGACTAATTAAAATGGTTGGAACAATAAACATCCATCTCGTTCGTACTTTGGATACCCGTATAACCATTGAAGACTGTTGAAGTGACTAATTCCTGGAAATTTAGAGGCGTTGAGAACAAAGAAATTTTGAGAGTTTCCTTTTTTATTTTTATCTAGCATGAACCCACTTGGTAGTAAGAAAAGATCTTTTGCAAGAAGGTTGGCTAGGGATTTTTTGTAAAAACATTAGCCCCGCTTAGTTCATAATGACATCATATTTTTCCATATATTATTTTCATTATGCACCTAAAGGAGGAGCCGTATGAGATGAAAATCTCACATACGGTTCTGAAACGGAGAATTCGTTAAAGCGAATGACGACCGTAACGGATGTCAGCTCAATCTGAAGGAAATTATGCGGAAGCATTACAGAATTATTATGAAGCTATGCGACTAGAAATTGACCCCTATGATCGAAGTTACATACTCTATAATATAGGCCTTATCCACACAAGTAATGGGGAACATACCAAAGCTTTAGAATATTATTTTCGGGCATTAGAACGAAACCCCTTTTTACCACAAGCTTTTAATAATATGGCTGTGATCTGTCATTACGTGCGACTATCTCCACTATAGAAAAAAAGAACGAACAGCTAGTCAATGAAATACTAGAAACACAAAAAAAGGGCTTTCTACATAAGCATCGTCCAAAACGATTTTTTATCAGCTGTAGCAAATAAATAAACTTCATCAATCGAAATATGAAGTGAAGACTAGATATGCCTAAATACTTTCTTTTCTATGGATAAAAAAAGATTTAATTGATAGAGGAAGCACCGTAAAGATCAATTGGAAAGGTTTTGGACCGATACAACAAGAGCTGTTTATTTATATCATAATATGAGATAAATCTTAGGAATCTACTTATGTAATAGAGTGGATCCCCTAAGGTATTGAGCAGCGGTGTAGCATCAGATCCTAAAGATAGTAAGTCTTTTTCTTTTTTATGAAGTATGAAAAAGTCTTTTTCAAAGATTCTATATAAATTTTTATATGAAAGCGGGATAGTTACCTTTCAGAAAATTCTAATATCTAATAACAGTGGACATGCCTTTTTTTTCTGAAGGTAGGAGAAAAGATAAAACTTATTATATTAATTAATATTTTAATTAAATCAAAATGAAAGTTTGAAACTCATGTAATTACTCTCTTTTGTTTAATCCAAGAAAAACAAAATATCTATAAGAAATCTCATTCAATTAGACATTCAATTAGATATAAAGTTCAAGTAGGTTAAAGTTAAAAAACTGGTACACCAAAACAAAAGAGTTGATTGTCGAGCCGTATGAGGTAGGAAACTCTCAAGTACGGTTCTCAGGGAGGGAATTGACCCGCCTATTCCGACCGTGGAGAACAGGCCATTCAACAAGGAGATTCTGAAATGGCGGAGGCTTGGTTCGCTCAAGCCGCTGAGTATTGGAAACAGGCTATAACGCTTACTCCTGGTAATTATATTGAAGCACAGAATTGGTTGACGATCACGAGGCGCTTCGAATAAGAACTTTCCCTTTGTTTCTTTT